TTTCCGAAGATCCCTTCCTTCTCTTCGGGATCGAACATCAATTGCAACTATTCGATAGATGGCTCATTGGGATAGATATAGATAAACAACGCCCCCCCTAGAAACGTATAAGAGGTTTTCTCCTCATACGGCTCAAGAAAGAATGATTTTAATTTCTTTTTGTATGTATTTTGTGTGTATAATAGATCAAAATATAATTAATATATAAATTATTTATTATTAATTTTTTATTATTAATTATTATTAATTATTAAAAATACAATTTTCCATAATGAAATAGAATATAATTTCCAGAATTGAGTTAATAATAAAAAATTAATAATAAATAATGACAAATGAATCCATAAAATCATAAATTAAACTATTATTTTAGTTTTTTATTTTTTCTGTAAGAAAAAAGAAATATCATTCGTACTCATAACTCAAATTGTATAACTCTGAAAGGAAAATCCTTAGACATTTATTGAGTCGTCTCTAACCTCTTTTGTTTGTCTCATCTCAAATCGATTTTGATTCTTTATTCTGATTTAATTGTCTAATTGTTGAGACGATAGAAAATGGTCTTTCCTTGTTCCGGAACCTTTTATCCTTGCTTTGTTGAATCATTGGGTTTAGACATTACTTCGGTGATCTTTACTCCTTTCAAAATGGTAGCAACATACCTTTTTGCTTTTTTCTTTTTATGAAAAGATTATAGGAACGATGGAGATTACCTTATGATACACTTTTGATCGAAAAAGTTTTACTAATTTTGCTTCAGACAAATTTGACTTTTTGATTTCAAACTTGCAAATTGGTTAGAATTTCATTTTTCGATTTCTATATTCTATATAGAAAATATATTTACAAAGTTGTTCCAACTTATTGATTGGCACTAACCCTAGATTCTTCCTCCTGATTGATAAAAAAATCAATACTTTTTGCTCGAGCTCCATGATGTACTATTTACTTACAACCTAAAACAAATTAAGGTACTGCGAGACAGAACAAACTATGTCGAGCCAAGAGCATTTTCATTCCTATAGAAAATGATGGATGTAAGAATCCACATACGGTGATGTCCTTCAAGTCGCACGTTGCTTTCTACCACATCGTTTCAAACGAAGTTTTACCATAACTTTCCTCAAATTTTGAATCCGTACGGAATTGATTCAATATGAAATCATGAATAGTCATTGGTTCAATTGGTACATAATAGTTCATACTTTTTATCTTTTTATCTATCGAATAAGCTATAGAATAAGAATAACCCAAGAATGATCCAGAAGGGTTCAAAGTTTCTTTTCCCGATCAGATTGATTTTTTAGATTTCTTTGATTATCAAGAATTCATAAGAAATCTGTCATAAATTTTAAAGAATCCCCTATGTAAGGTAAGATTAAATAAGGCCGTTATCAGATGTTGGATTGATAATCAAATAATGATCTGGGGAATATGGTCTTTACGTATTAATCATATACAACAAATAATTGTTACAGCTAGTAATTATGGATATTTCAATATCTATATATGGGTCTTTTCCACTTTTCTTTTGAATTTCGACACAAAACAAAAAGCATCATTATCATGTAATAATTCAAATAAAATACAATATTATATATATATGAGATATATATGTATGAGATATATATGAGCCATAAAATATACCCACAAATGACTAACTTCAATGTGAATAGTACAGATCCATATTGAATAATACTCCCCTTTTGGGGGATGAAACTATTAATGCATATCCATACCCATGGAATATAAAAGGATATTCTCATATAAAAAAAGCTATTTATTACATCCATCTTTGACACTTAATTACGTTTGTGATAAACCAAACGAAAGAAAGAATATAATTTTTACGAAAGAAAGAATATAATTTTTGAGAAGAATTATAACAGTTCAGAACAAAAGATTGTTTTCTTTAAGATTTTCTTTTATTTTCATGTTGGATACAATGTGACCCAACCTTTTGATTTCATTAGAATCGATCTGGGACGGAAGGATTCGAACCTCCGAATAACAGGACCAAAACCCGTTGCCTTACCGCTTGGCCACGCCCCATTTATATTCAAAAATGAGCAAATAAACACTAATCTAATTTTAGTAATTATGGGCCATTCGTCAATTACGGATTTAATAATCCCATATAAAAAAATTTAAAATGAAATAAGACTAATAAACCACTTCTTATTTCTTATCTTACTTCTCATTATATATATATTAATAATATGTTTGTTAATAATATATAGTACTAATTAGAATTATAAACTAATAATTCTATATTGATACTAATCAGTATAGTCTATTTAGAATATATATTAATTAATAACATTAGTAAATAACATTTAGTATATAATTTATATAAATCGTTTTATAGAAGTTGTAATTAATTATCATTCATAACTGTTATAATTATCATTCACTTAATTAACTGTTTAATTTTAACTGTTTAATTAATATAGGTTATTGATTGTGATTCTTATTTTTGTTGTTGAGATTAGACACATGT